ATAATTTCTATATGCCTATTATGTATCTGCACCCCTTGGGATCGATAAACCTTTTGAACCTTATTAACCAAAGAGATACGACTTTGCACTATAGTTAGCTCAGCACCAATCAGGAATGCCCAAGGAATTCCAAGAATTCTTGTTATACATTTGTTCCAAGTCTCAATCCTCTTTTCGAGATTCATCGATATTGAATCAATCGAACGCACTTCTAACACCTGTTCCACTTTTGGAAGACCTTGCGTTATATCACCAGATCTTGATTTTTCATATATAAATGTAACTAATGTATCTCCTTCGTAAAGGATTTCCCCATAATGTCCATGAACAGTTGCTCCTGGAGTAGCCAAATAAGGCTTAGCTGATCGTATTACCACAGAGTCAACTTGAAGAATTAGAACTTGACCCGATTTTAAATGCGGTCCTTTTTTGGCTATACATACATTTTCACAAAGAAACTGCCCAAGACTAACGATTGTAGATGTCTCTTCACAACAATTGTAATGCAGAAAATACCAATTCAAATTGAATGGATTCAAAATGATGTTACTGCAGGAATAGGGATTATAAATTTTACCTTTTTCATCCAGTAAATAATATTTAAGTATTTGAAAAATCTGTTTTAAATTGTCAAGTTGCAAATAGTTAGTTACCAAGATTTGATTATGGGTTATTAAATCGGAAAATAAATCAAAATTATAAATTGGAAAGCCTGTTCCTAAGGGGCCCAACGGATTCCTAATTGGAATTAGGGGGTCCTCTTTGATTGATTCTTTTATCACATTGGGAGATTTTACATCGTTGAATGGGCCTGTTCGAGAACAATTGGATGATGACAAAATTATCAAAGATTGAGATTCCTTATTTCGATTCAATAACGTATGAATAGTTCCTTGATTTGGATTAAGGGATTCTTGAATCCTTGCCTTGGAATAGGAATAAATGGAAGAAAACGGATTGACATTAGCGCGATCTGATCCATTCTCAGAGATTAATCCTGAACCCGACAGATCATTTCTTTTTCCGGTATACAAAATAGGTGACTTCGCTAAGTCGATTCTTAGAAAATCTCTAATTAAACCATTTGTCCTTATTTCAACAAAGGAAGCACAGGCCTTTTCGATCTTTTTGTCTTGGTCCCAATTCAACACTAAACAAGTCCGAACTAATTGAATACTTGTGTCCCAAATTTCAAGAATTGGGTCGTAATAAAGGATATAGTTGACAACTCGAAGTTGTAGATTATCACTTTCTTGCAAGAGATCCGGTGGGAAAAGTCTTCCTAAATTTATACCATCCGTTTTTTTATATGGGACTACAGGTTGAACCAAAACAAAATATTTTTTTTCATACCTGGAAAGTTTCATTCGTTGGATATAGAGCCAATTTTTCAATTTTTTGTATTCTTTGGAATTTTGTTTTCCCCCTCCTGGTGGTATCAATCGGAATGCCTTGTTTGTCTTTCCAGGAAAATGGATATCTCCAGAAAAGATTATTAGTTTAATTTTTTCTGCTTTTTTCTTCACTCGGACCAATCCACCTACCCGACTTCTTCTATTTAAAGTGATTTGTGTATCTATCCCAATAATACTATTGTGCCGTACCATTATGGAACAAGATTCGGCCAAAATGTGGACTTCCACGGGAATAAAAAAAAACGGATTTACTTCCTTTTGGTATTTTGGCCAAAATACCTTGACTCCTCGATACTCAATCAACTCCTCTTCATTAACGATTGAATTCAGTTCTCTAGTCTCATATTTAGTAAGTCCCGAGCTCTTTCTTATATATCGAGGATCGTCCAAATAAGCAAGAATACTATTTCTACGGAGAATACCATTTCGGGGGATTTCAATTGAGATACCTGAAGAAGGTATTAATTGGTTCTCGCCCTCTTGAATCGATTCGAGTGGGATGATGACTCTATTTCTTCGCCTCTTTGCCAATAAATCCGAATTCCCCTCGAGAACGGCCGGATTTCTGAGATTACAACGACCGGTACATGTCATTCGATTAAGTTCTGAATAATCAGGAATCCTATCTCCTTTTTGATTTTTACCAGAAAAATACGAACTAAAAAATTTGTGTCTCACTTGATTATTAGTTACTGAGGGGTTAGAAATATATCTTCGCTTAACAGAAAGAGAATAAGCGTTCATTTGATCTTGATCCTTGTGGATCGAACAGGGGCCTGGACTGGATCTCCAGGGCTCCCCTAATAATATCCATAAATGACTTGTTTTTGGTAAGAGATGAATATTACCATATGTAAATTCAGGTGCATGGTACACATCGGTATTCCAGTGCATTTCGCCTTCTGAGTCAGAATAAATATGTTTTCGAACCTTCTCTTTCAAATTCAAAGTGGATGTTCTCGCGCGAATCTCAGCAATGACTTGTTCTGATTCTACATATTGATCGTTTTGAACTAAAAGAAAACTTTTGGGCGGAATACACACATTGTGTATAATATCTTCACTTTCAATAGTTACATACAAGTCTCTAGAACATAGAAAAGCAGGATGTCCATGACGTGTACGTGTCGGATGAACCAAATCCTCATTGAATTTTATTTTTCCATTAGAAGGGGCTCGGACATGTTCTGCAGTACCCCCTGTGAATACTCCGCCGGTATGAAAAGTTCTTAATGTTAATTGAGTACCTGGTTCTCCAATAGATTGACCTGCAATAATACCTACAGCTTCTCCCAATTCAACCAGGTCGTCGTGAGCTGGGCTTCGGCCATAGCATAGTTGACAAATCCAAGATGTACTCCTACAAGTAAAGGGGGTTCGAATAGAGATTGGTTGTGCTCTAAAAGTTATGAATCTATTAACAAGTCCAACCCCAATATCTTGATTTCTAGTAGCAATGCATCGCGAACCTATATATATATGATCCGCTAATACACGCCCAATTAATGTTTGGATAAAAATCCTGTCGGTCATCATTCCATTTCGAGGACTTACAGAAATACCTCGGACGGTGCCACAATCTGTTCGACGTACAACAATGTGTTGAACTACTTCAACAAGTCTGCGCGTGAGGTATCCTGCATCTGATGTTCGGATAGCGGTATCCACAACTCCTTTACGGGCTCCGTAGCAAGAAATAATATATTCTGTTAAAGAGAGTCCTTCGCGTAAATTGCTTTGAATGGGTAAATCAATCATTTGACCTTGGGGATCCGACATTAATCCTCTCATACCTACTAATTGATGTACCTGAGATGCATTTCCTCTGGCTCCCGAAAAAGACATTATATGGACTGGATTAAAAGGATCGGTCATCCGAAAATTAGGATTCATTTCTTGTCGCAAATATTCACTTGTGGCATACCAGATCTCGATCGATTGACGTAATTTTTCTACCGCGTGTACATTCCCATAATGATGGTGTTTTTCCAAAATAAAACTTTGTTGTTCAGCGTCTTGAACTAGCCATCTTTTAGAAGGTATTGTTAAAAGATCATCAATTCCTAATGAAATGGATGCGGCGGTAGCTTGTCGGAAACCCAGAGTCTTTACTTGATCCAGGATATGTGATGTATATCCTATTCCATAGTGATCAATAAATCGACTAATAAGTCGTTTCATGGCAGTTCCGTCTATCACTTTATTGTGAAAGACCTGAGTGGGCCGTTCTGCCATCAGTACCTCCATATTGCGCTGAGTAGAATTTGACAATGGGTTTGAGTCAGTGATTGGACAACTTCCTTTTCTAGATCTTGATTCACGTAGAAATTCCGCAATTTTATAGTCCTAGTTAACCCGGCGAGACTCGAATTCCCGCTGGTAGCATAGAATTACAACAGCCCTGCCAAAACCCCTGTATGGCTTCTTCTATTTCTCGATAAAGAGAAATATGCCCAAGAGTGGTTCGAATATATATATAAAGAATTTCTTTTTTTATACTTCTTACTATTAGATAGTGTCCATAAATCTCATAATAGGTCCCCAAAGATTCATAGTGAATTTCAATGGGAGTTTCTCTTGCAGCAATAACGCGTTGATCTAGTCGCCACCGCAGCCACAAAGGACTACCTAAATTGATTCGTTTTTGCCGAAAAGCTCCAATTGCATCATAGGCGTTACAAAAAAACGGTTCTTTTTTTTTTGTATACTTATAGTTATTATCTTCATTTTGATAGTTTCTACCATTACACGGATTATACCTATTTACACAAATACCCCGACGATTTCCACTCGTTAAGACATAGAGTCCACTAAGCATATCTTGAGTTGGTGCAGAAATGGGATCTCCAATAGTTGGAGACAAAAGATTCATATGAGAAAACATAAGTAAACGTGCCTCTGCTTGAGCCTCCAAAGATAAAGGCACATGAACAGCCATTTGATCCCCGTCAAAGTCCGCATTGAAGCCCTTACAAACTAATGGGTGTAAACAAATAGCGCGCCCTTCTACTAAAATGGGGAGGAATGCCTGTATGCCTAATCTATGCAGAGTAGGCGCTCTATTCAGCAATACAGGATGGTCATCCAGAATTTCTTGAAGTATTTCCCATACAATCGGTTTTTTTTTACGAATTTGACTCTTAGCAACTCCGATGTTCGAAGCAAGATGTTTTCTAATTAGGTCACGAATTACAAATGCCTGGAAAAGTTCTATTGCTATTTCGCGAGGCAATCCACATCGATGTAATGAAAGTGAAGGGCCCACGACAATCACTGACCGCCCTGAATAATCGACGCGTTTACCAAGCAGAGTCTCGCGAACTCTTCCTTCTTTGCCTTCAATTACATCTGAAAGCGACTTGTAAACTCTATTATGATCATCCCTCATTGGTTGTCCGCAGATTCCATTATCAAGAAGTGCATCCACTGCTTCTTGTAGCAATTTTTCCTGAGATATTATTAATTCTTCTGGCGTAGCTATACTTGTTGTTAATAGATCTGTAAGAGTATTATTCCGATAGATAATTCTTCTATAGATTTCATTAATATCCGAGGTCACCAGTTTATCCTCATCTATATGATAAA